GGTGTCCAAGTTTTTTTTTAATCTACTATATCGCAATCGAATTGAATGAGATTTCTCATAGATCTATCTTTATACTTTTTTCGCGGGTTAACCAAAAGAGGTTAATTCTATGAGCATGAGTTTCAAACTTGACTTTTCATTAAATTAATAATCAGTTTTCATTTTATCTTTTCTCCCACCGTCAGAAGAATAACATATAAGCATTTCCACTATCGTTAGAATTTTCTGAAAGGTATCTATCTCGCTTTCATATAAAATTTTATATAGAATCTTTGAAAAAGTCTTTTCTTCCTAAGAAAGAAAAGACTTACTGTCTTTGGGATCTGATGCTACACCGCTGCTCAATACCTTAGGGGATCGACTTTATTACATAAGTTGATTCCTTACTTTTATCTCATATCATGACATAAATAAGCAGTTCTTATTGGATCGGCATCGGCCCAAAACCTCGCGAATTGGTCTTTACGGTGCTTCCTCTCTCAATTAGATCCTTTATCCATAGAATAAACTATCTAGGCATATTGATTTCTTCATATTTCGACTTCTATGAAGTTTCTTTCTTTGCTACAGCTGATAAAAATCGTTTTTTGCACGATGCATATGTAGAAAGCCTATTTTTTGCTAGTATTTAGTAGTGTATTTGCTCTTTCTCCCCCCCCCCCCCCCTTTTTTTTTCTTTTACTTTTTTTTTTTTCTTTCTATAGTCGAGATAGTCGCACGTAATGACAGATCACAGCCATATTATTAAAAGCTTGTGGTAAGAACGGGTTTCGTTCTAGTGCCCGAAAATAATATTCTAAAGCTTTTGTATGTTCTCCGTTACTTGTATGGATAAGGCCTATGTTATAGAGTATATAGCTTCGATCATAGGGATCAATTTCTAGTCGCATAGCTTCATAATAATTCTGTAAAGCTTCCGCATAATTACCTTCAGATTGAGCTGACATCCGTTACGGTCGTCATTCGATTCAAAGAATTCTCCGTTCCAGAACCGTACATGAGATTTTCATCTCATACGGCTCCTCCCTTATGTGCATAAGGAGAATATTTCAATCTTTTTTTATTCCATGTATTATTCTCATTATGAACTGAGTGGGGCTAATGTTTTTACAAGAAATCTCTAGCCAACCTTCCTGCAAAAGATCTTTCTTTTCTTAACATCACGTGTGTTGGTACTGGTACTAGATAAAACTGTAAACTACAACAATTTCTTTGTTCTCAACGCCCCTTAAGTTCCAGGAATTAATCACTTCAACAGTCTTCGATGGTTCTAAGGGTATCCAAAGTACGAACGAGATGGATGTTTGTTATCCCAACCATTCTTCTTAGTCCCGATCCCGATAAGGAAAAGGGGAAATTTCTAACAAAGTTTTCGTGTTGTTGATTCCTAGGTGTAGCGCCTCTTCCCGTATGCCTGCTATTGGTACTAGTGTAGTAGGGTTGACCTGCAATACAGAACCCATAGGTGTAACCTTTCGCTCAATACTAGAATCGACAATTGAAGCATCTGAGGCTGCATTAATCGGGGATACACGACAGAAGGAATTGTTTTATCTATAAACTTCACCTTCAACAAGCGTAGATTTTTTCAATAATCTTTTTTCGTTCTTTTCTATCCCGAATCGTCTTTCTTTCTCCTAAGACCGAAGGCCACAAATAAAAAGATAATCAAATCACACCATCTCTGTAATAGGTAAATGCCTCTTTTTCTCCTGAAGTGGTCGGAATTATTCGTAATAAGATATTGGCTACAATTGAAAAGGTCTTATCAATAAAATTTCCATTTATCCGCGATCTAGGCATAGGGAAAAATCCATTCTATAATTCTTTTCATTACCTCTCGTGAGAAAATGATCCCACAAACAAAGGAATTGTACAGTACAAAATAACATAAAAGCAGACTCATTAAAAAACAGATATGACCTTCTACTTCAATTTTTTCTTTTTGGCAGGAGTCGATAAAAAATAAGAAATACTTGAATCCGATTCGATTTCATTCAAATAAAGTAGTATAAGAATGAAAGGAAATATTCCGATTTGATCGAAGTTGAAGAATCAAAGAATTTTTCTTGCGGATTAGGACAATTCGAGAAGTTTTTCTTAAATTATGATCCAAAGAAGAAAAAGCATGGAATAATTGTTCTATGATGAAAGATAGAATAACCCTCCATTTTTTGAGTTGTGCATAGCGGGTATAGGCCGATACACTATACAATCAAATCGAAAAATCCCTGGGATGATTTATGAATTTGTAATAGATTTACGGGTTAAGGGGTTGAGCGATCTAAAACAGGCAAGGAATTTTAGAATTCTTATGGAAATCGAATTCGAATTTAAAGATAATTATGATCGAAAGATATCCATTAACCATAGTCTAAAAAAAAATAGACCGATGGGTTGATTCGTTCCAATTCAGTGATTGAATCCGGTAGAAATATCAGAAAAAAAATGGGAGCGCCACCTTGGCAAACAAGATAGATATCTTGTTTGTTTTTAACAG